TACCGAAGGATCATCTACTGAAGTATCAGTATCATTTTACTATATGACTTAGTTCTATGTCAACGAAAAGAAACTCAAAAGTAGTAAATTAAAAAAGTTTTGGACCGGGAATTTATTGGATCTTCTAAATAAAAGAAGACTTTCTAAGTTTGAAAATAACAAATGATATAGATTATAAATAATTCAACTCTATAATAACGAAAAAAAGGTAAGGTGTCAACCTTTTTGGGGATAGAGGGACTTGAACCCTCACGATTTTAAAAGTCAACGGATTTTCATCTTACTATAAATTTCATTGTTGTCAGTATTGACATGTAAAATGGGACTCTATCTTTATTCTCGTCCGATTAATAAGTTCCACCAAGGAACTATCAGACTATGAAGTGAATCATTTGATCAATGAATATTATTTCTGAAACTTCGAATTGATTCACAACATTTCGATTTTGTTTATAAAAAAATAGAAATCGAGATTCAGGTCGTCATTTTTGAAATCGTTTTGTGTTACCTATATTTAGACAATATAGGTTTTTCTCCTTCATCCTTTTTGATTTGAAGTTTCGATCGAAGGATTCCTTTATCAACACAAGGTAGTGAACTCCATTTGTTAGAACAGCTTCCATTGAGTCTCTGCACCTATCCCTTTTTTCTCGCTTTCTAAATTCCGGTTTGTTCGCGTAAACCAGGATTTGGCTCAGGATTGCCCATTGTTAATTCCAGGGTTTCTCTGAATTTGAAAGTTATCACTTAGTAGGTTTCCATACCAAGGCTCAATCCAATTAAGTCCGTAGCGTCTACCAATTCCGCCATATCCCCTTTTTTATTAGGATCTCATTATGATGTCTTTCCATTTTTTCTTATGCCGAAACCTTGGGATTCATTACATTATAGATACTTATTTTATGTCTTTGTTATCTTCTTTCATTTTTTTGAGCCCCATCCATATTGATTTAGTCTAATCAACAAAGATTCTATCATTTTTGTATTTGCAATTCAATATGGTTAGATATTACATAACATATATATGTTCTTCCTTTTCTCATCTTTGTCTTAAAGTTTAAGAAATAGTCGAACGATCGATTCTTTTTTTTTAACTTTCATGAAAAGAAATTTATGATTATTATTGAAACTTAGAATTGTACAATGTGCAATGGAAAAAAATTAGAAGTCTACTTCGTAGATTTGAAATTCTAATAATTCTATACTATTAGAAATAAAATAAAAAGAAAAAAAAAGTATAAAATAATAATAATAGTATGAGGTTAGAACAAAAAAACAAGAATTTCAAATCAGATATAATTTAACTAAAAAAAAAAAGATTTCTGATCTAATTAAGATTTTCTTATTTAGAAACTAATGAAATCAAAATTATAAAGTCAATATACTGCTATATTCTATTAATTAAGGTTATGTTTTATTTATTTAATGATAGTCACTATTTATTTGAGCTATATTCTGTTCTAGAATATATAGAATATGATTAATTATAAATAGATAAGGAAAAATATTAATAGAATAGTTAATTGATATGATCTAGTAGTTTAGTGAATTTGTATGCATGCGCTATTTTATTTGAGCCCGCTTAGCTCAGAGGTTAGAGCATCGCATTTGTAATGCGATGGTCATCGGTTCGATTCCGATAGCCGGCTTTTCCATATTTTTTCGTTTTTTTACATGATTTTTAATGTACTTTCAAAATCAAAGAAGATTGAAAAGACTTCTTTCACCTTTTTCCAAGAGTTACCACTCCATTTATATTATGTCATATAAACTTCCATATAGGAATATATATATTGGGTAAAAGAGTTCGATCTTTGCAAAATAAATCAAGAAAATAAAGGAAAATTTTTGTGATTTATTTGATTTATATATATTGTATATACAATAAAAAAAATCTGTATATTGAGAGAATATATCTTCTTACTCTTTGTATTCCAATAGTTTATTGGAGTGTATTTCACGTCATTTATCATTATCATTTAGTTCAGTTTTAATTTTATTTAGTTTTGTACAATTTCAATAAAAAAGGAGTCTTTATGTCACGTTACCGAGGGCCTCGTTTTAAAAAAATACGCCGTTTGGGGGCTTTACCGGGACTAACTAGTAAAAGGCCTAAGGCAGGAAGCGATCTTAGAAACCAATCACGCTCCGTAAAAAAATCTCAATATCGTATTCGTTTAGAAGAAAAACAAAAATTGCGTTTTCATTATGGTCTTACAGAACGCCAATTACTTAAATATGTGCGTATCGCCGGAAAAGCCAAGGGGTCAACAGGTCAAGTTTTACTACAATTACTTGAAATGCGTTTGGATAACATCCTTTTTCGATTGGGTATGGCTTTGACTATTCCTCAAGCGCGCCAATTAGTTAACCACGGACATATTTTAGTTAATGGTCGTATAGTTGATATACCAAGTTATCGCTGCAAACCCCGAGATATTATTACAGTGAAGGATGAACAAAACTCTAGAACTTTGGTTCAAAATCTTCTTGATTCATCTGCCCCTGAGGAATTGCCAAACCATCTGACTCTTCACACATTCCAATATGAAGGGTTAGTCAATCAAATAATAGATAGGAAATGCGTCGGTTTGAAAATAAATGAATTGCTTGTCGTAGAATATTACTCTCGACAGACTTAATAAACCTAACTTAAGTAAAAAAAAATTACTAAAAACAAGAGTTCGGACAACTCCCCTTTGCCCTCTTTTTTGATTAAAAATAAAAAGGCACAAGGTAAGGGATTTTATCGAGGAATCTTTTTCCTATTCATGTATCATAGATTGGTAGGGAGATTTGGATCCCTTGTTTGCTCTTCCTAGCATTTTCCATATGAAAGAAATTAGGAATAGAGAATCATTTCAAAATCAAAACAAGGTAGATTTTATATCGATTCTTTTTTATTGGATTTGATACATTGTGGTCAATCACGTAAGATTGGTGAATTAGTTGAAAGTACGGAAAGAGAGGGATTCGAACCCTCGGTAAACAAAAGTCTACATAACAGTTCCAATGTTACGCCTTCAACCACTCGGCCATCTCTCCGACATCAGGATTATGACTGAGTATCTGGGTGAATAGCGAGTTATTCATCGTTTTTTAGATTATGGTTAATAGATACCTTTTTTGACCGGAAAAATTGGAAGTAGATATAAGGTTTTTTTTAATGAGTCCGCTTTTATGTTAGTTCGTACTATACAATTCCTTTGTTTGTGAGAAAATTTTCTCACAAAAGAAAAGGTAAAGGAAATCAAAAGAGTTAGAGAATGGATTACTACCTATGCCAAGATCGCGTATAAATGGAAATTTTATTGATAAAACCTTTACAATTGTAGCCGATATCTTATTACGAGTCATTCCGACAACTTCCGGAGAAAAAGAGGCATTTACTTATTACAGAGATGGTGCGATTTGATTATCATTATTTTTTTTTATTTCTCGCCGATTTGGAATAGAAAGAAAAACGAGTATTGAAAAAAAATCTACGCTTTTGAAGGTGAAGTTTATAATATAAAAAAAACAATCCCTTCTGTCATGTATCCACGATTAATGCAGCCTTAGATGCTTCAATTGTGAATTATAGTATTGAGCAAAAGGTTTTTACCTATGGTTCCCGTATTACAGATCAATCCTACTACACTAATACAATATACGAATAGGAGGCATAGGGGAAGAAGCACTACGCCGAGAAATCAACAACACGAAAACTTTCTTCAAAATGATTCCCTTTCTTTCTTCTTCTTCTTTGGGATTGGGACTAATTAAAATGGTTGGAACAATAAACATCCATCTCGTTCGTACTTTGGATACCCGTATAACCATTGAAGACTGTTGAAGTGACTCATTCCTGGAAATTTAGGGGCGTTGAGAACAAAGAAATTTTTAGAGTTTCCTTTTTTATTTTTATCTAGCATGAACCCACTTGGTAGTAAGAAAAGATCTTTTGCAAGAAGGTTGGCTAGGGATTTCTTGTAAAAACATTAGCCCCGCTTAGTTCATAATGACATCACATTTTTCCATATATTATTTTCATTATGCACCTAAAGGAGGAGCCGTATGAGATGAAAATCTCACATACGGTTCTGAAACGGAGAATTCGTTAAAGCGAATGACGACCGTAACGGATGTCGGCTCAATCTGAAGGAAATTATGCGGAAGCATTACAGAATTATTATGAAGCTATGCGACTAGAAATTGACCCCTATGATCGAAGTTATATACTCTATAATATAGGCCTTATCCACACAAGTAATGGGGAACATACCAAAGCTTTAGAATATTATTTTCGGGCATTAGAACGAAACCCCTTTTTACCACAAGCTTTTAATAATATGGCTGTGATCTGTCATTACGTGCGACTATCTCCACTATAGAAAAAAAGAACGAACAGCTAGTCAATGAAATACTAGAAACACAAAAAAAGGGCTTTCTACATAAACATCGTCCAAAACGATTTTTTATCAGCTGTAGCAAATAAATAAACTTCATCGATCGATGAAGACTAGATATGCCTAAATACTTTCTTTTCTATGGATAAAAAAGATTTAATTGATAGAGGAAGCACCGTAAAGATCAATTGGAAAGGTTTTGGACCGATACAACAAGAGCTGTTTATTTATATCATAATATGAGATAAATCTTAGGAATCTACTTATGTAATAGAGTGGATCCCCTAAGGTATTGAGCAGCGGTGTAGCATCAGATCCTAAAGACAGTAAGTCTTTTTCTTTTTTATGAAGTATGAAAAAGTCTTTTTCAAAGATTCTATATAAATTTTTATATGAAAGCGGGATAGTTACCTTTCAGAAAATTTGAATATCTAATAACAGTGGACATGCCTTTTTTTTTCTGAAGGTAGGAGAAAAGATAAAACTTATTATATTAATTAATATATTAATTAAATCAAAATAAAAGTTTGAAACTCATGTAATTACTCTCTTTTATTTAATCCAAGAAAAACAATTTTATTTAATCCAAGAAAAACAAAATATCTATAAGAA